GGTATAACTTATTAGACACCATGATCAATGGTGTCTAATAAGTTTTTGTAACCAGCTTTTTTTCTTTTAGTGTTTTTCTCGCTTTTCGATCCGATTTTTTTATACATTCTTTTTTTTTTTTACACGTCAGCTAGTTACAAAATCAAATCGTATTGAGAGCCTCGACTCGTGTCCGAGCGCGTCTGAGAGCTAGATTTGCCTCAATTGTTTGTCTCTTGCCTTCAGCTTTTCTCAAGTTAGCTTCGGCTATTTCAAGAGTTTGCTGAGCTTCTTGTGGATCAATATCACTATTCTTCTCTGCATCATTTACTAAAATAGTGATTTCATTATTGCCTATTCTAGCAAAACCGCCCATCAGAGCCATCGTTAACCATTGGTTATTAAGGCGTATTTTCAAAATACCTATATCAACAGCTGTAGCAATTGGCGCGTGATTTGGTAATACGCCAATTTGTCCACTATTAGTCGATAAAATGATTTCTTTTACTTCTGAATCCCAAACAATTCGATTCGGAGTCAGTACACAAAGATTTAAGGTCATTTCTTCAATTTACTCTCCATTTCTAAGTTTGTAGCCTTCGCAGTAGCTTCATCGATGTTACCCACTAAGTAAAAGGCCTGTTCAGGAAGAGAATCAAATTCTCCGGAAAGGATCAATTTAAACCCTCTAATTGTTTCCGCTAGACCAACATATTTTCCCGGAGAACCTGTAAATACTTCGGCTACGAAAAAGGGTTGTGATAAGAAACGCTCAATTTTGCGTGCTCTTGCTACGGTTAAACGATCCTCTTCGGATAATTCGTCCAACCCCAGGATAGCTATAATGTCCTGAAGCTCCTTGTAACGTTGTAAAGTTTGCTTGACTTGTTGCGCAGTTTCATAATGTTCTTCGCCAACGATTCGAGGTTGTAGCATAGTTGACGTTGAATCTAAAGGATCTACCGCTGGATAAATACCTTTGGCAGCTAATCCTCTTGATAGTACGGTAGTCGCATCTAAATGTGCAAATGTGGTGGCAGGAGCGGGGTCAGTCAAATCGTCTGCAGGTACATAAACTGCTTGAATAGAGGTTATGGACCCTTTTTTCGTAGAAGTAATTCTTTCTTGTAAAGTACCCATTTCGGTACTAAGGGTGGGTTGATAACCCACAGCAGAAGGCATTCTACCCAATAAAGCGGATACCTCGGATCCTGCTTGTACGAAACGGAAGATATTGTCGATAAATAGAAGTACGTCTTGCTCATTAACATCTCGGAAATATTCTGCCATAGTTAAGGCAGTCAGACCAACTCTCATACGAGCTCCCGGCGGTTCATTCATCTGACCGTAGACTAGGGCCACTTTTGATTCCGCAAGATTTTGTTCATTAATGACTCCAGATTCTTTCATTTCCATGTAAAGATCATTTCCTTCACGAGTCCGTTCGCCTACTCCACCAAATACGGATACACCACCATGAGCTTTGGCAATGTTGTTGATCAATTCCATAATTAGTACTGTTTTACCCACGCCAGCCCCACCGAATAGTCCGATTTTTCCCCCACGACGATAAGGGGCCAAAAGATCTACTACTTTAATTCCTGTTTCAAAAATGGATAATTTTGTATCTAATTGTATAAAAGCAGGCGCGGATTTATGGATAGGAGATGTTGTGCGAGTATCGACAGGACCTAAATTATCAACAGGTTCCCCAAGCACGTTGAAAATTCGTCCTAGAGTCGCTCCGCCGACTGGAACACTTAGAGGATTTCCCATATCAACCACGTCCATTCCTCTCTTTAAACCCTCTGTCGCACTCATAGCTACAGCTCTAACTCGATTATTTCCTAATAATTGCTGTACTTCACAAGTCACATTAATTTCTTGACCAAGAGTATCTCGACCCTTAACCACCAGAGCATTGTAAATATTAGGCATCTTACCCGGGGGAAAGGCTACATCGAGTACCGGACCAATGATTTGGGCGATACGTCCCAGATTTTTTTTTTCACGTATCGAAACCTCTGGATCCGGAGTAGTAAGATTTATTCTCATAATAAAAAAATATGTTAAATTTTGTTGCGAAATTTTTCGAATACAGAAAAAATCTTCGATAGCAAATTCATCGGTTAATTCAAAAAAAAAAAATGGGAGTAAACACTCGATTTCGTTGGTACCACCCAGGCGAATGTGCAATTCAATTTTTTACTTATTCAATTTCAATGAAGGAGTAGTCATGTTCAAGCTCAACTAACCGAAACCTAGTTTTAAAATCAAAAATATATGAATAAAAAAAATTTTTTGCGGAAAGTCTTTGATTTATTTATCCTAATAGAATAGGCAAGACTTTTTTTTATCTAGCGAATTCGAAACAGAACTCTATTTATGATTCATTATTTCGATCTCATTAGCCTTTTTTTTATTTTCATTTTAGCATATCCGGTTATGCGTCACATCTATTCATCCCTTTATGAACCCCCCTTGTTTTTCATTTTCATGGATGAATTCCGCATATTGTCAT